TTCTTGTAGCTTACAGCAAAGCATGGCACTGAAGATGCCAAGATGGCCACCTATACATGCCCAAGGACAAAAGACTTAGTCCTAACCTTACTATTAATTCTTGCTAAACATATACATGCAAGTATCCGCGCCCCAGTGTAAATGCCCCTAGCCTCTTATCAAGTTAAAGGGAGCAGGCATCAGGCACACCCACGACTGTAGCCCAAGACGCCTTGCCAGGCCACACCCCCACGGGTACTCAGCAGTAATTAACCTTAAGCAATAAGTGAAAACTTGACTTAGTTATAGCAGCACTTAGGGTTGGTAAACCTTGTGCCAGCCACCGCGGTCACACAAGGAACCCAAATTAATTGTAACACGGCGTAAAGAGTGGCACGATGTTATCTCTATTAACTAAGATCAAAGTGCAACCGGGCTGTCATAAGCTTAGGATACACCTAAAGCCACCCCAAAGACGATCTTAGCCATCACGATTAATTAATCTCCACGAAAGCTAGGGCACAAACTGGGATTAGATACCCCACTATGCCTAGCCCTAAATCCTGATACTTCCCCTACTAAAGTATCCGCCTGAGAACTACGAGCACAAACGCTTAAAACTCTAAGGACTTGGCGGTGCCCCAAACCCACCTAGAGGAGCCTGTTCTATAATCGATAACCCACGATCCACCCAACCGCTCTTTGCCAAAGCAGCCTACATACCGCCGTCGCCAGCTCACCTCCCCTGAGAGCACAACAGTGAGCACAATAGCCTCAACCTCGCTAACAAGACAGGTCAAGGTATAGCCCATAGAGCGGAAGAAATGGGCTACATTTTCTAATATAGAAAACCTTACGGAAAGGGATGTGAAATCACCCCTAAAAGGCGGATTTAGCAGTAAAGTGGGATAATTAATGCCCCCTTTAAGCTGGCTCTGGAGCACGTACATACCGCCCGTCACCCTCCTCACAAGCTACCCTCACCTAATACCTAATCCCACCTACAGCTAAAGATGAGGTAAGTCGTAACAAGGTAAGTGTACCGGAAGGTGCACTTAGCATATCAAGACGTAGCTATAACCCCAAAAGCATTCAGCTTACACCTGAAAGATATCTGCCACCCACCAGATCGTCTTGAAGCCTAACTCTAGCCCAACCGCATTAAACCAAAAATAACTAAAAATATACTTTACAACTAAACTAAAACATTCTCTTAACTCAGTATAGGCGATAGAACAGACCCATGTCCTGGCGCGATAGATTGTCCGTACCGTAAGGGAAAGATGAAATAATAATGAAAACTAAAGCACTATACAGCAAAGATAAGCCCTTGTACCTTCTGCATCATGATCCAGCAAGAACAACCAAGCAAAGCGAACTTAAGTTTGCCGCCCCGAAACCCAAGCGAGCTACTTACAAGCAGCTAACCTTGAGCGAACCCGTCCCTGTTGCAAAAGGGTGGGATGACTTGTCAGTAGAGGTGAAAAGCCAACCGGGCTGGGTGATAGCTGGTTGCCTGTGAGATGAATTTAAGTTCCCTCTTAGTTCCCCTCCCCGGACTATCAACCTAACCATCATGTAGTAAACCAAGAGTTATTTAAAGGGGGTACAGCCCCTTTAAAAAAGAACACAGTCTCTTCTAGCGGATAACTATTAAACCTTCACTTAACTGTGGGCCTTCAAGCAGCCACCAACAAAGAATGCGTCAAAGCTCCATCCTTAAAAATCCAAGAACAATACGACTCCCTTACCACTAACAGGCCAACCTATATTAATAGAAGAATTACTGCTGAAATGAGTAACTAGGGTATACCCTCTAAGGCGCAAACTTACATCCATACATTATTAACAGCCTCAGCTAATACCACAACTTCAACAAGACAGAATATTCTTTCCCCTGTTACCCCAACTCAGGAGCGCCCATTAGAAAGATTAAAATCTGTAAAAGGAACTAGGCAAATCCAAGGCCCGACTGTTTACCAAAAACATAGCCTTCAGCCCACCAAGTATTGAAGGTGATGCCTGCCCAGTGACGTCATGTTTAACGGCCGCGGTATCCTAACCGTGCGAAGGTAGCGCAATCAATTGTCCCATAAATCGAGACATGTATGAACGGCTAAACGAGGTCTTAACTGTCTCTTACAGATAATCAGTGAAATTGATCTTCCTGTGCAAAAGCAGGAATAAAACCATAAGACGAGAAGACCCTGTGGAACTTAAAAATCAACGGCCACTATATATCCAAACTCAAACCTACTAGGTTCACCAACTAACAAACACTGGCCGACATTTTTTGGTTGGGGTGACCTTGGAGAAAAACAAATCCTCCAAAAACAAGACCAGATATCTTAACCAAGAGCAACTTCTCAACGTACAAATAGTGACCAGACCCAGTATAACTGATCAATGAACCAAGCTACCCCAGGGATAACAGCGCAATCTCCCCCAAGAGCCCATATCGACGAGGAGGTTTACGACCTCGATGTTGGATCAGGACATCCTAGTGGTGCAGCCGCTACTAAGGGTTCGTTTGTTCAACGATTAACAGTCCTACGTGATCTGAGTTCAGACCGGAGCAATCCAGGTCGGTTTCTATCTATGACTGAACTTTCCCTAGTACGAAAGGACTGGGAAAGTGGGGCCAATACCACAAGCATGCCCTCCTCCAAAGCAGTGAACCCAAATAAACTGCCAAAGGAGCACAAAATGACTCATACATCCTAGAGAAGGACAGCTAGCGTGGCAGAGCTTGGCAAATGCAAAAGGCTTAAGCCCTTTACCCAGAGGTTCAAATCCTCTCCCTAGCCCCCTCAATGACCTGAACCCCTCCTCTAACACACCTTATTATATCACTATCATATGCAGTTCCAGTCCTGATTGCCGTAGCCTTCCTGACATTAGTAGAACGTAAAGTCCTAAGCTATATACAAGCCCGAAAAGGCCCAAACATCGTAGGGCCCTTCGGCCTACTACAACCTGTAGCAGACGGAGTAAAACTATTTATTAAAGAACCCATTCGCCCATCAACTTCCTCCCCACTCCTCTTTATTATAACCCCTATATTAGCCCTCCTTTTGGCAATCACAATCTGAATCCCCCTCCCCCTCCCTTTCTCCCTCGCCGACTTAAACCTAGGTCTTCTCTTCCTCCTAGCAATGTCAAGTCTAGCAGTATACTCAATCCTATGATCAGGATGAGCCTCAAACTCCAAATATGCCCTAATTGGTGCTCTCCGAGCAGTAGCACAGACTATCTCTTATGAAGTAACACTAGCCATCATTCTTCTCTCAGTAATTATTCTTAGTGGAAACTATGCCCTAAGCACCCTCGCTACTACCCAAGAGCCCCTGTACCTTATCTTTTCCTCCTGACCCCTCGCAATAATATGGTACATCTCCACGCTCGCAGAAACAAATCGCGCCCCATTCGACCTTACAGAAGGAGAGTCCGAATTAGTATCAGGCTTCAATGTAGAATACGCTGCAGGGCCATTTGCCCTATTCTTCCTGGCTGAATACGCAAATATCATATTAATAAATACACTAACCACCATCCTATTTTTAAATCCAAGTTCACTTAACCTATCCCCAGACCTATTCCCAATTGCTCTAGCCACAAAAGTACTACTCCTCTCTTCTGGCTTCCTATGAATCCGTGCCTCCTACCCACGATTCCGCTATGACCAACTCATGCACCTCCTATGAAAAAACTTCCTCCCACTAACACTAGCCCTATGCCTCTGGCACACTAGTATACCAATCTGCTACGCAGGCCTTCCTCCTTACATAAGGAAATGTGCCTGAACATTTAAAGGGTCACTATGATAAAGTGAACATAGAGGTATACAAACCCTCTCATTTCCTAGGAAGAGTTTAGAAAAGTAGGAATCGAACCTACACAAAAGGGATCAAACCCCTCCATACTTCCTTTATATTATTTTCTAGCAAGGTCAGCTAACAAAGCTATCGGGCCCATACCCCGAAAATGATGGTTCAACCCCTTCCCTTGCTAATGAACCCATATGCAAAATTACTCTCCTCACTAAGCCTCCTCTTGGGGACAACCATCACAATTTCTAGCAACCACTGAATAATAGCCTGAACCGGCCTAGAAATCAACACCTTAGCCATTATCCCCCTTATCTCAAAATCCCATCACCCCCGAGCAATCGAAGCCACAATCAAGTACTTCCTAGTGCAAGCCGCCGCCTCAGCCCTACTACTCTTCTCAAGTATGATCAATGCCTGGTCTACAGGACAATGAGACATCACCCAGCTTCACTGCCCAGCATCCTGCCTTTTACTAACAACGGCAATTGCAATAAAACTAGGACTAGTACCATTCCATTTCTGATTTCCAGAAGTTCTCCAGGGCTCATCCCTCACTACCGCTCTAATCTTATCAACAATGATCAAACTCCCCCCAATTACCATCCTCCTACTAACATCCCACTTACTCAACCCAGCACTACTAACTGGCATGGCCATTGCCTCAATATTATTTGGAGGTTGAATAGGTCTGAATCAGACGCAAATCCGAAAAATCATGGCCTTTTCATCCATCTCACACCTAGGTTGAACAACCATCATCATCATTTATCATCCAAACCTCGCCTTAGTAACCTTCTACCTGTATGTACTAACAACCACTACTGTATTCCTTACCCTTAATGCAATTAAAGCCCTAAAACTCTCAACAATAATGGTGTCATGAACAAAAACCCCTACATTAAATGCGACCCTAATATTAATCCTACTCTCACTCGCAGGTCTGCCTCCACTAGCAGGCTTCCTCCCCAAATGACTAATTATCCAAGAACTCACTAAGCAAGAAATAACCACAACAGCTACTATCATTGCTATACTTTCTCTCCTAGGATTATTTTTTTATCTCCGACTAACGTACTACTCAACAATTACACTCCCTCCAAACTCCACAAACCACATAAAACAGTGAGTCTCACATAACCCAACAAATGCCATAGTCGCTACCCTAGCTTCCATATCAATCCTGCTCCTCCCACTCTCCCCCATAATCTTAGCTCTCCTTTAGAAACTTAGGATAACCAAAACCGAAGGCCTTCAAAGCCTTAAACAAGAGTTAAACCCTCTTAGTTTCTGCTAAGGTCCGCAGGACATTAACCTGCATCACCTGAATGCAACTCAAATACTTTAATTAAGCTAGGACCTTACTAGACAGATGGGCCTCGATCCCATAAAATTCTAGTTAACAGCTAGATGCCCTAACCAACAGGCTTCCGTCTAACCAGACCCTAACCAGACCCCGGTGCACTCTTAGTACACATCAATGAGCTTGCAACTCAACATGAATTTCACCACAGGGTCGATAAGAAGGGGAATTGAACCCCTGTAAAAAGGACTACAGCCTAACGCCTAGACACTCAGCCATCTTACCTGTGACCTTCATCAATCGATGATTATTCTCAACCAACCATAAAGATATCGGCACCCTATACCTAATCTTTGGTACATGAGCCGGCATGATCGGAACTGCTCTTAGCCTACTTATCCGCGCAGAACTTGGCCAGCCCGGAACCCTCTTAGGAGACGACCAAATCTACAATGTAATCGTCACTGCCCATGCCTTCGTAATAATCTTTTTCATAGTGATACCAGTAATGATTGGAGGATTTGGAAACTGACTAGTCCCCCTCATAATTGGTGCCCCCGACATAGCCTTCCCACGTATAAACAATATAAGCTTCTGACTACTCCCCCCATCCTTCCTACTCCTACTAGCCTCCTCAACAGTGGAAGCAGGAGCAGGCACAGGATGAACCGTATACCCACCCCTAGCCGGCAACCTAGCCCATGCCGGAGCTTCCGTCGACTTAGCCATCTTTTCCCTACATCTAGCAGGTGTATCCTCCATTCTAGGGGCAATTAACTTCATCACAACAGCCATCAACATAAAACCACCCGCACTTTCACAATACCAAACCCCATTGTTCGTATGATCCGTCCTCATCACAGCCGTCCTACTACTACTCTCACTTCCAGTCCTCGCCGCTGGCATCACCATATTGCTAACAGACCGAAACCTAAACACTACATTCTTTGACCCTGCCGGAGGAGGTGACCCCGTTCTATATCAACATCTCTTCTGATTCTTTGGCCACCCAGAAGTTTACATCTTAATCTTACCGGGATTTGGAATCATCTCACATGTAGTCACATACTACGCAGGAAAAAAAGAACCATTCGGCTATATAGGAATAGTATGAGCCATGCTTTCCATCGGATTTCTAGGCTTCATCGTATGGGCCCACCACATATTCACAGTAGGAATAGACGTAGACACCCGAGCATACTTCACATCCGCCACCATAATCATCGCCATCCCAACCGGCATTAAAGTCTTCAGCTGACTAGCTACCCTGCACGGAGGAACCATCAAATGAGATCCCCCCATACTATGAGCTCTAGGTTTCATCTTCCTATTTACCATCGGAGGCCTAACAGGAATTGTCCTAGCAAACTCCTCATTAGACATCGCCCTACACGACACATACTACGTAGTCGCCCACTTCCACTATGTACTCTCAATAGGGGCTGTCTTTGCAATTTTAGCGGGCTTCACTCACTGATTCCCACTAATCACCGGCTACACCTTACACCAAACATGAGCCAAAGCTCACTTCGGGGTCATATTTACAGGCGTGAACCTAACCTTCTTCCCACAACACTTCCTAGGCCTAGCTGGCATACCACGGCGATACTCCGACTACCCAGACGCCTACACCCTATGAAACACCATGTCCTCTATCGGCTCACTAATCTCAATAACAGCCGTAATTATACTAATGTTTATCATCTGAGAAGCCCTCGCATCAAAACGAAAAGCCATGCAACCAGAACTAACCACTACTAATATTGAATGAATCCATGGCTGCCCACCCCCATATCACACCTTCGAAGAACCAGCATTCGTTCAAGTACAAGAAAGGAAGGAATCGAACCTCCACATACTGGTTTCAAGCCAGCCGCATTAAACCACTTATGCTTCTTTCTCATGGGACGTTAGTAAACCAATTACATAGCCTTGTCAAGACTAAATGACAGGTGAAACCCCTGTACATCCCACATGGCCAACCACTCACAATTCGGATTCCAAGATGCCGCTTCCCCTATCATGGAAGAACTCGTTGAATTCCATGACCATGCCTTAATAGTCGCACTAGCAATCTGCAGCTTAGTCCTCTACATCCTTACACTAATATTAATAGAAAAACTATCTTCAAACACCGTCGATGCCCAAGAAGTGGAGCTAATCTGAACAATCCTACCAGCTATCGTCCTTATCCTACTAGCCCTGCCATCTCTACAGATCCTATATATAATAGACGAAATTGACGAACCTGACCTGACCCTAAAAGCTATCGGCCACCAATGATACTGATCCTACGAATATACAGACTTTAAAGACCTGACATTCGACTCATATATAATCCCAACAACAGACCTTCCACTAGGCCATTTCCGACTGCTAGAAGTTGATCACCGTGTCGTCATCCCAATAGAATCCCCCATCCGTATCCTAGTCACCGCCGACGACGTCCTCCACTCCTGGGCCATCCCTGCATTAGGAGTGAAAACCGATGCAATTCCCGGACGACTAAATCAAACATCATTCATCGCTACTCGACCCGGAATCTTCTACGGCCAATGCTCAGAAATCTGCGGGGCTAACCACAGCTACATACCAATCGTAGTGGAATCCACCCCTCTCGCCCATTTTGAAACCTGATCCTCAGTACTATCATCCTAATCATTAAGAAGCTATGCAACAGCACTAGCCTTTTAAGCTAGAGAAAGAGGACAGTCAACTCCTCCTTAATGATATGCCTCAGCTCAACCCAAACCCTTGATTTTTTATCATACTCCTTTCATGACTAACCTTCTCCCTAATCATCCAACCCAAACTTTTAGCACTCATCTCCACCAACCCCCCCTCCAACAAAGCATCAACAACAACTAAAACCACCCCCTGATCCTGACCATGAACCTAAGCTTCTTCGACCAATTCATAAGCCCATGCTTCCTAGGAATCCCACTAATTTTACTCTCAATATTGTTCCCAACCCTCCTACTCCCTACACCCGACAACCGATGAGTCGCCAACCGTCTATCCACCTTACAGCTGTGACTCTCTCACCTAGTCACAAAACAACTAATAACCCCACTAGACAAAAAGGGCCACAAGTGAGCTCTTATCCTGACATCATTAATATTACTACTACTCACAATTAACCTTCTGGGACTACTCCCCTATACATTTACCCCCACTACGCAGCTATCAATAAACATATCACTAGCCTTCCCACTCTGACTCGCCACCCTCCTTACAGGACTACGAAACCAGCCATCAGCTTCTCTAGGACATCTCTTGCCTGAAGGCACCCCTACCCCGCTAATTCCAGCACTCATTATAATCGAAACCACTAGCCTACTTATCCGCCCATTAGCTCTAGGAGTCCGCCTTACAGCAAACCTCACAGCAGGCCATTTACTCATTCAACTCATCTCCACAGCTACAACCGCCCTCCTATTCGCCATACCAACAGTATCCGTCATCACTACACTAATCCTCCTCCTGCTCACCATCCTAGAGATCGCAGTAGCAATAATTCAAGCTTATGTCTTCGTCCTCCTACTAAGCCTGTACTTACAAGAAAATATCTAATGGCCCACCAAGCACATTCATACCACATAGTAGACCCAAGCCCTTGACCTATCTTCGGTGCAACTGCAGCCCTACTTACTACTTCAGGGCTAATTATATGGTTTCACCACAGCTCCATACAACTCTTAAGCCTCGGCCTACTCTCCATAATACTAGTTATGCTACAATGATGACGCGACATTGTACGGGAGGGCACATTCCAAGGCCACCACACCCCCACTGTTCAAAAAGGCCTGCGATATGGAATAATCCTCTTCATCACATCTGAAGCATTCTTCTTCCTAGGCTTCTTCTGAGCATTTTTCCACTCTAGCCTAGCTCCCACCCCAGAGCTAGGTGGACATTGACCTCCAACCGGAATTAACCCTCTCAACCCTCTAGAAGTACCTCTGCTAAACACTGCCATCCTCCTAGCCTCAGGGGTCACTGTGACATGAGCACACCACAGCATCACAGAGAGTAACCGAAACCAAGCAATCCATGCCCTAACACTAACAATCCTTTTAGGATTTTACTTCACTGCACTTCAAGCAATGGAGTACTACGAAGCACCATTTTCAATCGCCGACGGTGTATACGGTTCAACCTTTTTCGTCGCTACAGGATTCCACGGCCTTCATGTTATCATCGGATCCTCCTTCCTACTAATCTGCCTCCTACGACTAATCAACTATCACTTCACATCAAATCACCACTTTGGCTTCGAAGCAGCAGCCTGATATTGGCACTTCGTAGACGTCATCTGATTATTCCTCTACATAACTATTTACTGATGAGGATCCTGCTCTTCTAGTATATTAATTACAATTGACTTCCAATCTCTAAAATCTGGTGTAACCCCAGAGAAGAGCAATTAACATAGTCGTATTCATACTCACTCTCTCCCTCGCCCTAAGCCTAATCCTAACCATATTGAACTTCTGGCTCGCCCAAACAAACCCTGACCCGGAAAAACTTTCCCCCTACGAATGCGGCTTCGATCCTCTAGGATCTGCCCGACTCCCATTCTCAATCCGATTCTTCCTCAGTAGCAATCCTATTTCTACTATTTGACCTTGAAATCGCACTCCTACTCCCACTTCCTTGAGCGACACAACTCCAATCTCCCACTACAACCCTAGCTTGAGCAATCATCCTTATCCTCCTACTCACATTAGGACTAATCTATGAATGAGCCCAAGGGGGCTTAGAGTGGGCAGAGTAACTACAGAAAGTTAGTTTGACCAAAACAGTTGATTTCGACTCAACAGACCATAGCCTAAGCCTATGACTTTCTCTATGTCACTCCTACACCTAAGCTTCTACTCAGCTTTCACCCTAAGCAGCCTAGGCTTAGCCTTTCACCGAACCCACCTAATCTCTGCCCTATTATGTCTAGAAAGCATAATATTATCAATATATATTGGCCTATCAACTTGACCCATCGAAACCCAAGCAGCATCCTTCACCATAATACCCCTACTCATACTCACATTTTCCGCCTGCGAAGCAGGAACAGGCCTGGCAATACTAGTAGCCTCCTCACGAACCCACGGCTCTGACCACCTGCATAACCTAAACCTCTTACAATGCTAAAAATCATCCTTCCAACAGCCATACTCCTACCCACAACCCTCCTCTCACCCCAAAAATTTTTATGGGTAAACACCACCACGTATAGCCTCTTAATTGCTACAATCAGCCTACAATGACTTCTCCCAACATACTACCCCCATAAAAACCTAACCCAATGAGCTGGCATCGACCAAATCTCTGCTCCTCTGCTGGTACTCTCCTGCTGACTGCTCCCCCTCATAATTATTGCAAGCCAAAACCACCTAAAACACGAACCACTAATACGCAAACGAATCTTCATCGCAAGTCTCATTATAATCCAACCCTTCATTATCCTAGCATTCTCAGCTACCGAACTAACATTATTCTACATCTCATTCGAAGCTACTTTAATCCCCACTCTAATCTTAATTACACGATGAGGAACCCAGCCAGAACGCTTAAGTGCGGGTATCTACCTGCTATTCTATACCCTTATCAGCTCCCTGCCACTATTAGTCACGATCCTACATCTGCACACACAGACTGGCACCCTTCACCTAATAATCCTAGGATTAAATCCACCCACCCTTATCAACTCCTGAACCAATATTCTATCAGGTACTGCCCTACTAATAGCATTCATAGTAAAAGCACCCCTATACGGACTCCACCTATGACTACCCAAAGCACACGTAGAGGCCCCAATCGCAGGGTCCATACTACTCGCCGCCTTACTCCTCAAACTAGGAGGGTATGGCATCATACGACTTACCATACTACTAACCCCCCTCCTAAGCCATTTACACTATCCATTCCTCACCCTTGCCCTATGGGGGGCACTAATAACTAGCTCAATTTGCTTACGACAAACCGACCTAAAATCCCTCATTGCCTACTCCTCCGTAAGCCATATGGGGCTAGTTATTGCTGCAAGTCTGATCCAGACTCACTGAGCATTCTCAGGGGCCATAATCCTCATAATTTCCCACGGATTAACTTCCTCAATACTATTTTGCCTAGCTAACACAAACTACGAACGTACCCACAGCCGAATTCTTCTCCTAACACGAGGCCTTCAACCCCTACTTCCACTAATAGCCACCTGATGACTACTAGCCAATCTCACAAATATAGCTCTCCCCCCAACAACAAACCTTATAGCAGAACTAACCATTATAATCGCATTATTCAACTGATCCACCTTCACAATTATCTTGACTGGGCTCGCAACCCTACTCACTGCCTCATACACACTATTTATACTACAAATGACGCAACGAGGGACACTACCAACCCACATTACAACCATCCAAAACTCAAACACACGAGAACACCTCCTCATAGCCCTCCATACCATTCCGATATTACTCTTAATTCTAAAGCCAGAACTCATCTCTGGGGCCCCTTTATGCAAGTATAGTTTAACACAAACATTAGACTGTGATTCTAAAAATAGAAGTTAAACCCTTCTTACCTGCCGAGGGGTGGTTCAACCAACAAGAACTGCTAATTCCTGTATCTGAGTCTAAAACCTCAGCCCCCTTACTTTTAAAGGATAATAGCAATCCATTGGTCTTAGGAACCACCCATCTTGGTGCAAGTCCAAGTAAAAGTAATGGAATCCACACTACTCCTTAACACCTCTATACTTCTTACATTAACTATTGTCCTCACCCCAACATTACTTCCACTCCTATCAAAAAAATTTCAAAACTCCCCAGCCTCCATTACGCAAACTGTCAAAACCGCCTTCCTAACTAGCCTCATCCCAATAACACTCTTTATCCACTCTGGCATAGAAAGTATTACCTCCCACTGAGAATGAAAATTCATCATAAACTTCAATATCCCTATTAGCCTTAAAATAGACCAGTACTCAATAATATTTTTCCCTATTGCCCTATTCGTAACATGATCCATCCTTCAATTCGCAACATGATATATAGCCTCAGAACCCCATATCACAAAATTCTTCTCCCACCTACTAGTCTTCCTAGTCGCCATACTAATACTAACCATTGCAAACAACATATTCCTATTATTCATCGGCTGAGAAGGAGTTGGAATCATATCATTCCTGCTAATCGGCTGATGACAAGGCCGAGCAGAAGCTAACACAGCCGCCCTTCAAGCTGTACTTTACAACCGAATCGGAGACATTGGCCTAATTTTAAGCATAGCATGACTTGCCTCAACAATAAATACCTGAGAAATACAACATACTACCTCCCCAACCCAAATCCCGACCCTCCCACTCTTAGGCCTCATCCTAGCAGCCACAGGAAAATCAGCCCAATTTGGACTTCACCCATGACTCCCTGCCGCTATAGAAGGTCCCACCCCAGTCTCCGCCCTACTTCACTCTAGCACTATAGTGGTAGCTGGAATTTTCCTACTTATCCGAACCCACCCCATGCTCACCAACAACCAAACCGCACTCACCTTATGTCTATGCCTAGGAGCCCTATCAACACTATTCGCTGCCACCTGCGCCCTCACACAAAACGACATTAAAAAAATTATCGCTTTCTCCACATCCAGTCAACTAGGACTGATAATAACTACCATTGGACTAAACCTCCCACAACTAGCCTTCTTTCACATTTCAACCCACGCTTTCTTCAAAGCCATACTATTTCTCTGCTCCGGATCAATTATCCACAGTTTAAACGGAGAACAAGATATTCGAAAAATAGGTGGACTACAAAAAATATTACCAACAACAACCTCCTGCTTAACTATCGGTAACCTTGCCTTAATGGGAACTCCATTCCTAGCAGGATTTTACTCAAAAGACCTCATCATCGAACATCTAAACACCTCATACCTAAACACTTGAGCACTACTCATAACCCTCCTCGCCACATCATTCACCGCAACTTACAGCCTACGCATAACCCTATTAGTTCAAACAGCATCCCCCCGACTACCCACAATCACCCCAATTAACGAAAATAACCCAACCGTCACAAACCCTATTACACGTCTTGCTCTAGGTAGCATCCTGGCAGGCCTGCTCATTACATCCTATATTCCCCCCACAAAAACACCCCCAATAACCATACCCATAACCACAAAAACCGCAGCCCTCGCCGTCACAATCCTAGGCATTCTCATTGCCCTAGAACTCTCAAACATAGCCCACACCCTAACCAAACCTAAACAAAACATCTACTTTAACTTCTCCTCCACACTAGGCTACTTCAACCCCCTAACACACCGACTAACCTCAATAAACCTACTAAATAACGGACAAAAAATCGCCTTACACCTAATTGACTTATCCTGATACAAAAAGATAGGACCCGAAGGACTTGCCAGCCTACAACTCATAGCCTCCAAAACCTCAGCCACCCTTCATAATGGGTTAATCAAAACCTACTTAACATCCTTCGCCGTCTCTATCATCATAATTCTTCTTGTACATAACCCATAAATCCACTCAATGGCCCCAAACCCTCGAAAATCGCACCCCCTACTTAAAATAATCAACAATTCCCTAATTGACCTACCTACTCCCCCAAACATCTCTGCCTGATGAAATTTCGGGTCCCTACTGGCCCTCTGCCTAGCAACCCAGATCCTAACCGGTCTACTAATAGCCATGCACTACACCGCAGACACAACCCTAGCATTCTCATCCGTCGCACACACATGCCGAAACGTACAGTATGGCTGATTAATCCGAAATATACATGCCAACGGAGCCTCATTCTTCTTCATCTGTATCTATATACATATTGGACGTGGATTTTACTATGGTTCCTACCTCCACAAAGAAACCTGAAACACCGGAGTTCTCCTTCTACTTACCCTCATGGCAACTGCTTTCGTGGGCTATGTCCTACCATGAGGCCAAATATCATTCTGAGGTGCTACAGTCATCACCAATATATTCTCGGCAATCCCTTACATTGGACAAACTATTGTAGAATGGGCTTGAGGTGGCTTCTCAGTAGACAACCCAACACTAACCCGATTTTTCGCCCTACACTTCCTCCTCCCCTTCATCATTGCGGGTCTCACTCTAATCCACCTAACCTTCCTCCACGAATCTGGCTCAAACAACCCCCTAGGCATCGTATCAAACTGTGATAAAATCCCATTTCACCCCTACTACTCCTTAAAAGACCTATTAGGACTTGTCCTCCTCCTACTCCCGCTAGCAACCATGGCTTTATTCTCACCAAACCTGCTCGGAGACCCAGAAAACTTCACCCCAGCAAACCCGCTTGTCACTCCTCCTCATATCAAACCAGAGTGGTACTTCCTATTTGCATACGCCATCCTACGCTCAATTCCAAACAAGCTAGGAGGAGTACTAGCCCTAGCTGCCTCCGTACTAGTCCTATTCCTAAGCCCCCTTCTCCACAAATCCAAACAACGTACAATAACTTTCCGCCCCCTCTCTCAACTCCTATTCTGAACCCTAGTTGCCAATCTACTTATCCTAACATGAATTGGCAGCCAGCCAGTAGAACACCCATTCATCATCATTGGTCAACTAGCCTCAACCACCTACTTTATTATCCTCCTAATCCTCTTCCCCATTACAAGTGCCCTAGAAAATAAAATACTAAACTTCTAAACCACTCTAATAGTTTATAAAAACATTGGTCTTGTAAACCAAAGAATGAAGGCTACCCCCTTCTTAGAGTTTCCCCCAAACTTTCCTCAGAAAAAAAGGACTTAAACCTTCATCACCAGCTCCCAAAGCTGGCATTTGCATACACCATCGGCACTGGAGTTACATTAATAAAAGCAATCGTTTTTCGTTCTTTGTTCGTGTCATCTTCTTTCCGCTAAAAATTCAACCAACAAACAACCCCAGCTTACATCACTTCCATCCTCACAACCACCGCCCAAATTCATTAAAACCCATAAACCTGCCCGCGCCAAAAACCTAACCACCTTTCTCTCAAAACTTTCCTCAGAAAAAAAGGACTTAAACCTTCATCACCAGCTCCCAAAGCTGGTATTTTACATTAAACTATTCTCTGACTTACCACCCTAAACCCCTAACTGCCCGAATCGCCCCACGAGACAACCCCCGCACAAGCTCCAATACAACAAACAAAGTCAGTAAAAGCCCCCATCCAGCTACCAAGAGCATCCCCACCCCCCACGAATAAAGCACGGCCACACCGCTAAAATCCAACCGAACTAAATTCATACCTATACTATCAACAGTAGTCACCCCAGACTTCCACCCCCCACCAACCTCTCCGACAATTAACCCAGAAATAAGCACCAAAACAAGCCCCACCCCATAACCCACGACATGTCAATCACCTCAGGCTTCCGGGAAAGGGTCCGCCGCCAATGCTACGGAGTACACAAAAACCACTAGTATTCCACCTAAATAAACTATAAAGAGCACTAATGATACAAAAGACACCCCCAAACTCACCAACCACCCGCACCCTACAACAGACCCTACCACCAAACCCATCACCCCATAATAAGGTGATGGGTTTGACGCCACTGCCAACCCCCCTAAAACAAAGCATAACCCTAAAAAAAGCACAAAATAAGCCATTGCAATTCCCGCTCGGCTTTTCTCCAAGATCTGTGGCTCGAAAAGCCACCGTTAAACATATTTTAACCACAGGAACCTAAAATCATACAAATATTGCTGCCCCCCCTACCCCCCCAGTAGCGGGGCGGCTTTATGTATAGATGCGCATTGCATTATTTACCACATTAGACATCACATGCAACGTAGGAAAAGACATCTAATGCATGACGTCATGTACACACATAATTCATGTATTACAGACATAAACACACACCCGGACATAATTCACCCTCGGCCACTATCCTACCAATCCACAAATAGACCAATAGTCCCTCAAACCTCCCGCGCCACACGGACCAAACCCATTTTCATTAATGCGCTGTACATAAACATTCCCCCTAGATACGGCAGTGCTTGCCTACAAATTATTAATGGTATCCAGACATATCCTCCAATCACTTCTCGTAGGACCGGCGTCTCGGACCAGGTTATCTATTAATCGTTCTTCTCACGAGAAATCAGCAACCCGCCGCATATAAGACACTGCGTTACTAGCTTCAGGACCATACTTTCCCCCTACACCCCTAGCCCAACTTGCTCTTTTGCGCCTCTGGTTCCTCGGTCAGGGCCATAACTTGGCTTTTCCTTTGAACTTGCTCTTCACCGATACATCTGGTTGGCTATATATCACCATTTTCGTCCGTGATCGCGGCATCGTCGGCCTTAGCACTTTTGGTTCCTTTTTTTTTTTTACGTCTTCAATAAGCCCTTCCAGTGCGGCGGGTAAATACAATCTATATACGTGAGCATCTCATGGTATTCGGCCGGATCTCGACCTCCCGAGCTAATTAATGAGACGGTTTGCGTGTATGGGGAATCATCTTAACACTGATGCACTTTGTTTTCCATTTGGTTATGGTGTGTCCACCCCCCCGGGTAAATGGGGTTATTTAGTGAATGCTTGTGGGACATGATTTTTCACCTTTTTCCATTTTTTCACTTCCTCTAACTTTTTAAACAACACTAGAGACATTTCAACTAAATTTCCAATCAAATTTTTGATGACACATTTTATCGCATGCATTTGCATACACCATCGGCACTGGAGTTACATTAATAAAACGTGTTCATCAAACACGCCATTTCAACTGCGTGTGTAACCACATCATGAGTTATTAATAGAACCCCCCTAGTAAAGCACCAACGATCAAGCACCAACGATCAAGCACCAACGATCAAGCACCAACGATCAAGCACCAACGATCAAGCACCAACGATCAAGCACCAACGATCAAGCACCAACGATCAAACAGCCCTAAACCTAACTAG